GGTAATCATGAAACCTTGACCAATGTACCTGGCAGCTCGTATTGTTTGTTGACCAGAATTCAAGAACTGAGTTAGCATAGGGAACATATCTGAATATCTATAAATAATTTTATACTTGTTTCTTTCTCTTGTTTGAGACAAGTTGTGAAGATAGAATATTCTATTCCTTTACAGTGAAAGAAGTTGGGACGAAGTTGTTAATAATAGATTACCTAGAGAAATAGGTAAAAGGAATTTCCATCCAAGATTTAATAGTTGGTCCATTCTCAGTCTCGGTAAAGTCCACCTTGTTGCAATAGAAATGAACAAGAACAAATAAGTTTTAGCTAATGTAATAAAGATACCGATTATTATTCCAAAAACTTTACTTCTTTTAGTTATGTCCAAAATCTCAGGAACTAATATGGATGGAATAGAAAAATTCCAACCCCCCAAGTAAAGAACTGTTACAAATAATGAAGAAACTAGTAGATTTAGATACGAAGCAACGTAAAATAAACCAAATTTGATACCTGAATATTCGGTTTGATAACCTGCTACCAATTCCTCTTCTGCTTCTGGTAAATCAAAAGGTAATCTCTCACACTCGGCTAGAGAAGAAATTAGAAAAACGATAAACCCTATAGGTTGACGCCACAAATTCCACCCCCAAAGACCATATTTTGACTGGGCTTCAACTATATCAACTGTACTTAAACTGTTAGATAATCATAGTCGACGATAACATCACTGTTCCCGTCGCTATTACAGAACCGTACATGAGATTTTCACCTCATACGGCTCCTCATAGGTCACAAAAAAATCTAAAGACCTTTCAACATTTTTATCTTGATGTGTTTGTAGGATCGATAGAGAGTCAAACTCTTATCTTATCCTAAGGCCTAGAATTAGACCAATGGAATTCTGTCTGCTAGATTTATAATAAAAAAGTGCTTCTGAATTGATCTCGTCTTTTAATTTTTCTTTGTTGATTAATAACTTTATCCTTGAATAAAAAAAGACTTTTTAGAGGAATATCACATATATATTTCAACCTATCATTTTCGATTACGAAAAATAAGTAGACATTGCATAAAAAAAAATTTTATTTCTCTAAATAAAATAAAAATACAAATAGTTATGAATAAAAAAAAAGATCTCTTTTTGCAATTATAGTCTTTCGATTTTATTTCGCTCCTATTCTCCTTTCTCAGAAAAAAAAGGGACATTACCCAAAGTAAAAGATTTCTTCGTTCTTGATAGTTATTTACTTAATCGGTGGATAGGAACATACTCTGGATCGAAATCGCGGGGAGTACTTCTTAATTATTTCTACCAACTTAAAGCCCCAATTCGAATTACTTTTCTATAAAGAAATATCCAGTTGGATATTTTACAGAATCTCCATTACTAATCCTTTGTGTATCTTGGTCTTCCTAACCATCCACTCGTTTTTTTGAATCTCCCAATTAGGGTAATACATCTATACTAATAGAAATAGATAGTAAAAACCCCATACAGTTGATCTTTTGAACCCGCTTCAAGCAATGATGACTAATCAACCAATCTTGGGGTAAACAGTCTCCACTGCTTATGTTTTAATTCTTGTACATAGGAAATGAGATTGAATTCCTTTAACAGCAAATTTGAAAGCCGTTTTATTTCACTCATATAACTATCTGGTTTAGTTTATCAACCCCCATGATGAATAAAAATAAAAAAAATCAAAAATAGATATAGATATTCAACGCATTTCACTTTCTTGCTAGAAAGAAAACTTTCTATAAAGAAAATAAATAGGGGAAATTTTATGTCTCACCGAATCACACGTAGAGATATTGATAATACACATAGAGTTAATGGTATTTCATAACTAATTGATTGAGCAGCAGCCCTTAATCCACCTAAAAAGGAATATTTATTATTTGATCCATATCCCGACATAAGAAGTCCAACGGGAGCAAGACTTGAAACAGCGATCCATAAAAAAACACCAATACTGAGATCGGCTAGAATAAGGCGATAGCTAAAAGGAATTACTGAATAACTTAGTAAAATGGATATGACTGCTATGGATGGCCCGATACTGAATAAACGAGTATCTCCTCTAGATGGAAGAAGATTCTCTTTGAAAAGTAGTTTTGTACCATCTGCTAGAGCTTGAAGAATTCCCAAAGGCCCAGCATATTCGGGTCCAATACGTTGTTGTATTCCTGCAGATATTTCTCTTTCTAACCAAACAATTACTAGTACACCTAGTGTGATTCCTAATACAAGAGTGAAAATAGGTACGAGTATCCATATGATCCCATACACTTCTTTTAAGGATTCCAATCTGGAAAAAGAATTGATAGCTTGTATTTCTGTTGTATCAATTATCATTTCAACGATCAACTTCTCCCATAATGATATCTATGCTACCTAGTATCGTCATAATATCAGCCAATTTCATTCTTTTAACTAACTGAGGAAGAATTTGCAAGTTGATAAAACCCGGTGGTCGAATTTTCCATCTCCAAGGAAAAACACTCTGATCTCCTATCAGAAAAATTCCCAATTCTCCTTTTGGTGCTTCGACTCTTACATAAAGTTCTTGCTTAGCCAATTCAAAAGTTGGAGAAGGTTTTTTACTAATAAATCGATAGTCAAAATCATTCCATTCAGGGTCTTTTATTCTACCAAAGCGTCGAATTTCTAAATTCTCATAGGGTCCCCCTGGAATTCCTTCCAGAGCCTGTTGGATAATTTTTATGGATTCTGTCATTTCACTGATTCGTACTAAATACCGAGCTAATGAATCCCCTTCTTTTTGCCATTGAATCTCCCAATCAAATTCGTCGTAAGACTCATAACGATCAATTTTACGAAGATCCCACTGTATTCCGGAAGCTCGTAGCATTGGGCCCGATAAACCCCAATTTAGTGCTTCTTCTGCGCGAATAATGCCTACGCCTTCAACTCGTTCTAAAAAAATAGGATTCCGCGTAATAAGCTTTTGATATTCAGCAACCGCGGTTAAAAAATAATCGCAAAAATCCAAACATTTATCTATCCAGCCATGAGGTAGATCAGCAGCTACTCCTCCGATACGAAAATAATTATGCATCATGCGCATACCGGTAGCAGCTTCGAACAAGTCATATATTAACTCTCGTTCTCGAAAAATATAGAAGAAAGGGGTCTGTGCCCCAATATCTGCCATAAAAGGGCCAAGCCATAACAAATGAGAAGCGATACGACTTAACTCCAACATAATAGCTCTGATATAGCTAGCCCTTTTAGGTACTTGAATATTGCCTAGCTGTTCGGGTCCATTTACGGTTATTGCTTCTGTGAACATAGTAGCTAAATAATCCCAACGCGTTACATAAGGCAAATATTGTATAATTGTTCGATTTTCCGCAATTTTCTCCATCCCTCTATGTAAATAACCCAGTATTGGTTCACAATCAATAACATTTTCACCATCGAGAGTAACAATCAGTCGAAGAACACCATGCATTGATGGGTGGTGAGGGCCCATATTGACTATCATGAGGTCTTTTCTTGTAGTTGGTGCAATCATAAGTTTTTTCCCGAGTCGTTCTTCCATGCATTGCTGAAAGTAAAAAGAAGTTCATCAAAATTTAAACGACTAAGCTCAAATGGTATCACGCTTCAAATTAACGAGTTTTTATCTCTCGAATATTTAACTCACTAATTAATTCTTTATAGCGTCTTCTATTTTTTTTTGACAAATAGGCCAGCAGTCGTTGGCGTTTTCCCAAAATTTTCCGCAAACCTCTCTGGGATGAAGAGTCTTTTTTGTGCAATTCCAAATGTGAAGTAAGTCTTCTTATCTTAGTGGTAAAACTGAATACTTGAAATTCAACAGACCCTCTGTTTTCTTCGTTTTCTTTTTGAGAAATAACCGAAATGAATGAATTTGTTACCATAAAAAAATCCCCTTTCCCTTTTTACAGATATGGATTTTATTGATCAGTAATAATAATGCCATTAATTGGAATCTGGTATATACAATAATCTAATCCAAATTTCTTTATGAACTCCTAATTTTCTGAATTCAAATCAATTAATCCAATTTCTAATTGGATTTAGATAGGGATAGAAAAGGATTGGTACATTTTCGCATCGAAGAATTTAGACCTAAAACAAAGAAGGTTCTGTTGATTCATTTCGAGATCTAATCGAGACATTATTCATATCCTATTGGATATTAGAATGAAATGTGAGACAAAACATGTGATCTATGTATTTGTTTGCTTTGATATACCCTATTATATATATAGGGTATAGAATATATAGAAAAAGTGTATTATCCACGAAATGTCAAAATTTCAATCGTGGATACAGATGTATTCTTAACATACTGAAACGACTGCCATTATTGGTATCAAACCAATAACGATTCATACAAGCTAAATCCTCTAATCGATAATTAGGCCAAAGAAAGAGCTTTAATTTCATTAATTGATTTTTCTCTCTATCAAAATGGTTACTGTCATGCGAAACTTGGCTGCTGTCTTTTACGTCCTTTGCATTCCAAAATACTTGATTTCTATCTTCACCATTTCTATTCTTTGAATTAAAACAACTTAGAATTTTCAACTTTCTACGACGTCTAAACGAGAAAATATTTTCAGGAACAAGCAAATCCAAATGATTTTTGTCTCTATTTTCAGTTATTCTTTGGTGTGATGAAATAGTTTCATCAAAATTCTTCTTAGAAACATATCTTTGTTCTTGATATTTTTGATTAGTTTGGTGCTTACTCTTATGAACCAATGAAATACCTATGGTTTGATACATAATAAATTGTGCATCGTTTTTTCCAAACAGACGAGTGGGTTCTATAATCAATATTCCCTTTTTCATCAATTGGTTAAGAGTTAAATTCTTCTCAATCAGCATTATATCCAAACTCATTTCTCTATTTTGAATCGAGGGTATAGTAATTTGGGTTGGATCTATCAGTCTAAGCAGGAGACAATATACCTTGACATTATTCATCAGTCTTTGATTCAAAGTATCGTCCCATCTCAATTGAAAAAGCAAATAACGTTTCAGGAAGAAATCTAGTTCTGCTCTCGCGCTGCTTTTGTATTGTTTTTTCTTTTTCCCCTTTTTCATGTCTGATCTTGCATAATTTTCTTCACTATCTTTTTGTTGTGAGAGAACGGATCCAAGATTTCCTGGACTTGTGGGTTCTTTTTCTCCTTGATTTCGATGCTTTTTATTCGATGGTATCAAAAAACTTCCTTTTTGCTTTTGATTTATTTTTTTATTTGCACTATTATTTTCATTTTTATTCAAATTTGAAAGAAGTAATTTGCTTGGTATAAACCAAGGTTTGCTTTTATATGCTTTATAAAGTAACACAAATTCTGGGAAGAACCAAGGTTCCAAATTCGCTATGCGACACTTTAGCATTTTTTCATTCATTCCCATCCAATCAAAAAATACTTTGTCGGAGTTTGGTGGATTGATTTCTGGAATCATAAGGTAAAAAAGATCTTTTTTAGGAATTATTTGAGTATTTTGATTCCCATTGCTGACCCAGGCCTCAATATCGCCTTTTTGTTTAAGATCAAAATTGAGAATGTTCCAATCAAAATATTTTCTATCGACCGTTTTTTCCATATATAGAATATGGACCTTTCCTAGATAATTATCGATAGGGATGTTCCTCAGTATATTTTCTTTATGCGTGTTATAAGAAATCTCTTGCTTCTTACGTTCTTGAAACGGAGATCTATAAAAAAAGTATTCCCTTTTATTTTCATAATTAAGAAATTTATATGATAAAAGATCATATTTATAGTATTTTTGCAAATTCTCTTTTCTTTTTTGATTAGATAACGAATATACTTCAATTTGTTTTTGTTTTTTGAAATCAATTAATTGGTCTTTTTCATATGAATGCCTTTTGCTAAAATTTTCCTTTTTACGCTGATGAACTGTATTGCGCCATTTTTCTGGTATTAATCTATACCATCGGCTCTGAGATAAATTGTATTGATAATATCCTCTTAACCACTTTTTCCATTGATTCATTTCATAACTCGGAAGTTTCTTATCCCCTAATTTCGAATCAATCATTCCTTGTGTTTCAAAAGAATCCTTTATTTCAGGCGGGGGGATTCCTTGAGATTGAAGAACAGCTCTTAATTTATATGAGTTACTAACTTGGATTTGTGATAATTTGAAAAATACATATGCTTGTGACACGTAGGATAAGTCATAAAAAATAGGTGAATTTTTTTGACTATTACTAATATTATCAAGTGATTTTTTTATAGTCGAAATAAATGGAATTAGATTTTTTTTTATTTTATTAATTCTTTCTTGTTTTCTTTCATTATTGTAAAGGGATTTATCAATAATTTTTTTTGTTGATTTAAGAAAAAGTTCTGTATTCATTCTGGGAATATTAATGATACATAAAAATATATCTGTGTAGATTCTTTCAATGAAAAATTTCAAAAAAAGAGGTAATTTAGAGATTAATTGAGCATTTCTTTTTTTGAATATTTGCCATTTTTCGAATCTTTTAGCATTATAACTTGTTTTTTTAAGACTAATATTATTTATTCTTGGAGTTACTTTTTTTTGCTCTTTTATAATTCTTTCTATTTGATTTCGAATTGTACTTGTTTTAGTAGTCAAATCCTTGATTTTTTTTTCCGTTAATGAAGAATTTGTCCAATTCGTAGATGCAATTTTACTAAACGATTTGTGAATTAGCTGATTGCTTATTATAGAATCTTTTTCTTCTTTAATTTCACTTGATTCATATACTTCTCTTCCTGTTAATCGAAATAACAGAATTTTGGAAAGTTCTTTTATTATTTTTTTTATAAAAATAACACTTTCGATAACCCATTCTTTTGTTTCTTTTAAAACTTTTCGAAGTAATTTTATTTTTCTTTTAAAAACTATTAGAACTCGAGAAGACTTCTTTTTAAATTTTCCAATTTTTTTTTCAATTTCCTTAAAAATGGGTTTCAAAAAGGAAGGTCCTTTTCGGGGCGAACCAAAAGGAAGTTCAGTTTCCATTCCCCAAACTGTTAAAAAACAAAAATCATCTTTTTCTTTTTTCTTTTTCATTAAACCTTTCTTAGATGATCGTAGTTTCGATTTGTGCCAAGGTTTCAGACGGAAAGGAAATAAGATTTTTATCTGAATACCGTCTGTCAACCAATTTTTCGGAAATTCTGTTTCGGATAATGGAACACCATTATAGGTACATTTAACATGCATCTCTCTATTCCATTCCTGTAAATCCTCAAACCATTCGGGAAATTGAAATAGGAACATGCGTCCACTATTTTTTGCAATTAGCAATGAAGGTAATACAATATATTTTCTAAAAATAGATTGAGTTAGTAACATGCAACCTCTTATTACTTGTGTAACTGGAATGGTATCCCAGGCCTCTGCTATCTGTATTCGCTCTTTCTCCGTTCTTTCCTTCGTCTCTTTTTCTTCTTCTCTTTTTCTTTCTTCTTCTGTATACTCTAC